TTTTTCCACCAAGAACGTTTTATGAAACTCTTTGACCCCCGAATTTGGAGTATCCTACTTTCACGTGATTCACGGGGTTCAACAAGCAATCGATATTTCAGGATCAAAGGTGTAGTACTGCTTGTAGTAGCGGTCCTTATATCTCGTATTAACAATCGAAAGATGGTCGAAAGAAAAAATCTCTATTTGATGGGGCTTCTTCCTATACCTATTCTTCCTATACCTATGAATTCCATTGGACCCAGAAATGAGACATTGGAAGAATCTTTTTGGTCTTCCAATATCAATAGGTTGATTGTTTCGCTCCTGTATCTTCCAAAAGGGAAAAAGATTTCTGAGAGTTGTTTCATGGATCCGCAAGAGAGTACTTGGGTTCTCCCAATAAATAAAAAGTGTATCATGCCTGAATCTAACCGGAGTTCGCGGTGGTGGAGGAACCGGATCGGAAAAAAGAGGGATTCTAGTTGTAAGATATCTAATGAAACCGTAGCTGGAATTGAGATCTCATTCAAAGAGAAAGATAGCAAATATCTGGAGTTTCTTTTTTTATCCTATACGGATGATCCGATCCGCAAGGACCATGATTGGGAATTGTTTGATCGTCTTTCTCCGAGGAAGAAGCGAAACATAATCAACTTGAATTCGGGACAGCTATTCGAAATCTTAGGGAAAGACTTGATTTGTTATCTCATGTCTGCTTTTCGTGAAAAAAGACCAATTGAAGGGGAGGTTTTCTTCAAACAACAAGGAGCTGAGGCAACTATTCAATCAAATGATATTGAGCATGTTTCCCATCTCTTCTCGAGAAACAAGTGGGGTATTTCTTTGCAAAATTGTGCTCAATTTCATATGTGGCAATTCCGCCAAGATCTCTTCGTTAGTTGGGGGAAGAATCAGCACGAATCGGATTTTTTGAGGAACGTATCGAGAGAGAATTTGATTTGGTTAGACAATGTGTGGTTGGTAAACAAGGATCGGTTTTTTAGCAAGGTACGGAATGTATTGTCAAATATTCAATATGATTCCACAAGATCTATTTTCGTTCAAGTAAGGGATTCTAGCCAATTGAAAGGATCTTCTGATCAATCCATAGATCATTTCGATTCCATTAGAAATGAGGATTCGGAATATCACACATTGATCGATCAAACAGAGATTCAGCAACTAAAAGAAAGATCGATTCTTTTGGATCCTTCCTTTCTTCAAACGGAACGAACAGAGATAGAATCAGATCGATTCCCGAAATGCCTTTTTGGATCTTCCTCAATGTCCCGGCTATTCACGGAACGTGAGAAGCAGATGAATGATCATCTGCTTCCGGAAGAAATCGAAGAATTTCTTGGGAATCCTACAAGATCAATTCGTTCTTTTTTCTCTGACAGATGGTCAGAACTTCATCTGGGTTCGAATCCTACTGAGAGGTCCACTAGAGATCAGAAATTTTTGAAGAAAAAACAAGATGTTTCTTTTGTCCCTTCCAGGCGATCGGAAAATAAAGAAATGGTTGATATATTCAAGATAATTACGTATTTACAAAATACCGCCTCAATTCATCCTATTTCATCAGATCCGGGATGTGATATGGTTCCGAAGGATGAACCGGATATGGACAGTTCCAATAAGATTTCATTCTTGAAAAAAAATCCATTTTTTGATTTATTTCATCTATTCCATGACCGGAACAAAGGGGGATACACGTTACACCACGATTTTGAATCAGAAGAGAGATTTCAAGAAATGGCAGATCTATTCACTCTATCAATAACCGAGCCGGATCTGGTGTATCATAGGGGATTTGCCTTTTCTATTGATTCCTACGGGTTGGATCAAAAAAAATTCTTGAATGAGGTATTCAACTCCAGAGATGAATCGAAAAAGAAATCTTTATTGGTTCTACCTCCTCTTTTTTATGAAGAGAATGAATCTTTTTATCGAAGGATCAGAAAAAAATCGGTCCGGATCTACTGCGGGAATGATTTGGAAGATCCAAAACTAAAAACAGCGGTATTTGCTAGCAACAACATAATGGAGGCAGTCAATCAATATAGATTGATCCGAAATCTGATTCAAATCCAATATAGCACCTATGGGTACATAAGAAATGTATCGAATCGATTCTTTTTAATGAATAGATCCGATCGCAACTTCGAATATGGAATTCAAAGGGATCGAATAGGAAATGATACTCTGAATCATATAACTATAATGAAATATACGATCAACCAACATTTATCGAATTTGAAAAAGAGTCAGAAGAAATGGTTTGATCCTCTTATTTCTCGAACCGAGAGATCCATGAATCGGGATCCTGATGCATATAGATACAAATGTTCCAATGGGAGCAAGAATTTCCAGGAACATTTGGAACATTTCGTTTCTGAACAGAAGAACCGTTTTCAAGTAGTGTTCAATCGATTACGTATTAATCAATATTCGATTGATTGGTCCGAGGCTATCGACAAACAAGATTTGTCTAAGTCACTTCCTCTCTTTTTGTCCA